TATTCACAACAATCGGACTTTCGTCGAGACATAATAAAAGGTTCCATGCGAGCACAAAGACGCAAAACCGTTATTTGGAAACTTTTTCAAGTAAATGCGCACTCTCCCCTTTTTTTGGACAGAATAGGGAAATCTTTTTTTTTTTCTTTTGATATTTCCGAACTAATAAAACCTTTTTTTTTTTTTTTTTTAGATGAAAACAGGGAATTTTCTTTTTTGGATTATACTTATAAAGAAAAAAAAAGAAAAGAAAGTAAAAAAAGAGAAGAAGACAAAAGAGAGGAAAAAGTCCGGATAGAAATTGCTGAAACTTGGGATAGCATTCTTTTTGCTCAAGTAATAAGAGGTTGTCTTTTAATAACTCAATCGATTCTTAGAAAATATATTCTATTACCCTTATTAATAATAGCTAAAAATAGTATTCGTATGCTATTATTTCAATTTCCTGAATGGTCCGAAGATTTAAAAGATTGGAATAGAGAAATGCACGTTAAATGTACCTATAATGGAGTTCCATTATCAGAAAAAGAATTTCCGAAAAATTGGTTAACAGATGGTATTCAAATAAAGATACTATTTCCTTTTCGTTTAAAACCTTGGCACAAATCTAAGCTAAAATTTTCCCACAAAGATCCAATAAAAAAGAAAGGACAAAAAATAGATTTTTGTTTTTTAACTGTTGGAGGAATGGAAGCAGAACTTCCTTTTGGTTCTCCCCAAAAACAACTTTCTATTTTTGAACCTATCTTTAAAAAACTTGAAAAAAGTTTAAAAAAGTTGAAAAAAAAGAGTTTTCTAGTTATAACACTTTTAAAAAAAAGAATAATTTTAGAAATCAAATTTTTAAAAAAAGAGAACAACCGAGTTATCAAAAATATTCAATTTCTAAAAGAAATGATAAATAAACTTTTAAGATATCCTCCCCCAAAAATTCTCTTTTTTAGATTTAAAGAAGTATATGAATTGAATGAAACTAAAAAAGAAAAGGATTCGATAAGCAAAAAGAGGACAATTTCTAAAAATTCCACCCCAATTCAATCTATGAATTGGACAAATTATTCACTGACAGAAAAAAAACTGAAAGATCTGACTATTAGAACAAACACAATAATAATAAAAATCGAAAAAATTACAAAAGAAGAGAAAAAAGGATTTATAACTTCCAAGAGAAATATTAGTCCTCGAAAAATAAGTTATAATGCTAAAAGATTAAAATCATCAAAAAAGATTACTATTTTACAAATATTAAAAAAAAGAAATGTTCGCTTCTTCCGTAAATCTATTTTTTTTATCAAAATTTGGATTGCAAAAATATATAGAAATATTTTTCTAGGTATCTTTAATATTCCGAGGATCAATGCGCAGCTTTTTCTTGAATCAAAAAGAAAAAATTATAATAAATACTTTTTTAATTTTAATAATGAAGAAAGTAACAAAAGAATTAGTAAAACAAATAAAATAAATTTTATTTCTATTTTAAAAAGGTCGTTTAATAATAAAAATATTATTAACCAAAACTCACACGACATATCCCCCTTATCACAGGCATATGTATTTTACAAATTATCAAAAATTCGCGTTATTAACTTAAACTTAGATAAGTTCAGATCTGTACTTCAATTTCCCGAAACATTCCTTTTTCTCAAGAATGCAAAAAAAAAAAAAATGGAAGACCACGGACTATTTTATTACGAATTAAAAAAAAAAAATTATCGAAATTCGGTAACGAATCAATGGAAAAACTGGTTAAAGAGTCATTACCAATATAAATATGATTTATCTCAAATTCAACGGTCTAGATCAATATCACAAAACTGGCGAAATAGAATAAATCAACAACACACAGTTCAAAGTAAAGATTTAAACAACTTTAATTTATATAAAAAAGAACAATTAATTCATTACAAAAAAAAAAAAAAAATTGAACCAGATTTATTACCGCGCCAAAAAGACAATTTTAAAAGAATTTATAGATATAATCTTTTATCATATAAATCTATTTATTGTGAAGGTAAGAAAGACTCATATATTTATGAAAATGAAAGAAAACCATTAAAAAAAAATAACAAGCTCGAGATTACTTCTAATTACAACATGGACAAAAACCAATTTTTTCATATGTTGGCCGGTCTTTCTATCAATAATTATCTAAGGGAAGAGAATATTTTTGATATGGAGAAAGACTTAGATAGAAAATATTTTGATTGGAGAATTTTCCCTTTATGTCGTAGAAAGAGAGTCGATATAAGGTCCTGGATGGATACTGGAACCAAACAGAAAAAAAACACTAAGAACGGGACTAATAAATATAAAATAATTGACAAAATAGATAAGAAGGATCCGTTTTTTCTTCCACTTCACCAAAACCACGAAGTCAACTTATCCAATTCAAAAAAAACACTTTTGGATTGGATGGGAATGAATGAAGAAATAATAAATTGTACCATTTATAATTTCGAACTTTGGTTTTTTCCAACATTTGTGACACTTTTAAATACATATTGGGTAAAACCTTGGATGATACCGATCAAATTACTTCTTTTAAATTTGAATAGGAATGCAAATGTTAGTGAAAATCTAAAAATCAATAGAAAGAAAAATAATGATCTTTTTACATCTAAAAAAAAAAAATCTATGAAATTAGAAAACCTAAATTACAAAGAAAAAGAATTAGAGGATCGAGTAGATTTTAAATCAGTTCTCCCAAATCAAGAAAGGATTGTTGAAGAAGATTATACAAAATTAGGATTAGGTACAAAAAAACGTAGAAATAAAAAACAATACAAAAGTAATACAGAAGCAGAACTGGATTTTTTCCTAAAAAGATATTTATGTTTCCAATTAAGATGGAACGATTCTTTCAATCAAAAAATAATCAATAATATCAAAGTATATTGTCTCCTGCTTAGACTTACAAATTCACGAGAAATTTTTATATCTTCTATTCAAAGGGGAGAAATAAGTCTGGATATTCTAATGATTCAGAAAGGTTTAACTCTTATAGAATTAATGAAAAGGGGAATATTGATTATCGAACCTATTCGTCTATCGATAAAAAATGATGGACAATTTTTTATGTATCAAAGCATAGGCATTTTTTTTGTTCATAAAGGCAAACAACAAATTAATCAAAGATACAAAGAAAAAAGATATCTTGATAAAATCAATTTTACTGAATCTATTGAAAGACATCAACCTATAATTGGAAATAGAAAACAAAATGATTATGATTTACTCATTCCTGAAAATATTTTTTCCCCTAAACGGCGAAAAGAATTAAGAATTCTAATTTCTTTAAATTTAAAAAAAAGATCAAAAAATAGAAATGATATTCATATAAATAACGAAATTAGAAATGATAATGAGATAAAAAATTGTGATCATTTTTTAAATAAAAGCAAACAGTTTGATAGAAAAAAACTAATTAAATTAAAGTTCTTTCTTTGGCCTAATTATCGATTAGAAGATTTAGCTTGTATGAATCGCTATTGGTTTGATACCAATAATGCTAGTCGATTCAGTATGGTAAGAATACATATGTATCCTATATTAAAAGTTTGGTATAGACACCTGCCTGGGTTTACTGCGTAATATTGCCTGAATTAAATCATGTAGCAATTAAATCTAGATTTAACAAAAAAAAAAATGGGAATTGATTAATGATAAATTTTATTATAAATTTTTAAGGAAGTGAAGAAGTAAAAATTATTGTATATACCAAATTAAAATGAACTACAATTCTTTTTGTATTATTTATTATTATTGATCAATAATAAAATATCTTAAAAAAGGGAAGGATTTCTTTTTATGGTAAAAAAATCATTCATCTCAATTATCTCAGAAGAAGAAAAAAAAGAAAACACGGGATCCGTTGAATTTCAAATCGTAAGTTTTACTAATAAAATACGAAGACTTACTTCACATTTAGAATTCCATAGAAAAGACTATTTATCTCAGAAAGGGTTACGCAAAATTCTAGGAAAACGTCAACGACTATTGTCTTATTTGGCAAAGAAAAATAGAATACGTTATAAAGAATTAATTAACCGATTGGATATTCGGGAGTCAAACACCCGTTAATTTGAGGATTCTTTGTATTATTCGATTTATTAGATCTTGAATTTTGATGAGCTTCTTTTCGTTTTCGGTAAGTCCTGAAAGAATGAATTGAGGAAATCCCTATGAATGTACGAGCTACAAGAAAAGACCTTATGACAGTTAATATGGGCCCCCACCACCCATCAATGCATGGTGTTCTTCGACTCATCGTTACTTTAGACGGTGAAGATGTTATTGAATGTGAACCAATATTAGGTTATTTACACCGAGGAATGGAAAAAATTGCGGAAAACCGAACGATTATACAATATTTGCCTTATGTAACACGTTGGGATTATTTAGCTACAATGTTCACAGAAGCAATAACTATAAATGGTCCCGAACTATTAGGAAATATTCAAGTACCGAAAAGGGCCAGCTATATCAGAGTAATTATGTTGGAGTTAAGTCGTATAGCTTCTCATCTGTTATGGCTTGGCCCTTTTATGGCGGATATTGGCGCACAGACTCCTTTCTTCTATATTTTTCGAGAAAGAGAATTAGTATATGATTTATTCGAAGCTGCCACTGGTATGAGAATGATGCATAATTTTTTTCGTATCGGAGGAGTAGCGGCCGATCTACCTTATGGTTGGATAGATAAATGTTTGGAGTTCTGCGACTATTTTTTAACAGGAGTTGCAGAATTTCAAAAACTTATTATGCGAAATCCTATTTTTTTAGAACGAGTTGAAGGAGTCGGAATTGTTGGTGTAGAAGAAGCGATAAATTGGGGTTTATCTGGGCCAATGCTACGAGCTTCCGGAGTAGAATGGGACCTTCGTAAAGTCGACCATTATGAGTGTTACAACGAGTTTGATTGGGAAGTCCAGTGGCAAAAAGAGGGAGATTCATTGGCTCGTTATTTGGTCCGAATTGGTGAAATGACAGAATCCATAAAAATTATTCAACAAGCTTTGGAAGGAATTCCGGGGGGTCCTTATGAGAATTTAGAAACCCGCTCTTTTGATAGAGAAAGGAATCCAGAATGGAACGATTTTGAATATCGATTTTTTAGTAAAAAAGCTTCTCCTACTTTTGAATTGCCAAAGCAAGAACTTTATGTGAGAGTCGAAGCCCCGAAGGGGGAATTGGGAATTTTTCTGATAGGGGATCAAAGTGGTTTTCCTTGGAGATGGAAAATTCGCCCACCCGGTTTTATCAATTTACAAATTCTTCCTCAATTAGTTAAAAGAATGAAATTGGCCGATATTATGACAATATTAGGTAGCATAGATATCATTATGGGAGAAGTTGATCGTTGAAATGATAATTTATACAACAAAAGTACAAGCTATCAATTCTTTTTTTAGATTGGAATCCTTAAACGAGGTTTATGGAATTATATGGATACTTGCCTCTATTTTGATTCTTGTATTGGGAATCACAATAGGCATATTAGTAATTGTATGGCTAGAAAGAAAAATATCTGCAGGGATACAACAACGTATTGGACCTGAACACGCGGGTCCTTTGGGAGTTCTTCAAGCTTTAGCAGATGGGACGAAACTACTTTTCAAAGAGAATCTTTTTCCATCTAGAGGGGATATTCGTTTATTTAATATCGGCCCATCTATAGCAGTCATATCAACTCTATTAAGCTATTCAGTAATTCCTTTTGGTTATCACCTTGTTTTAGCTGATTTAAATATCGGTGTTTTTTTATGGATTGCTATTTCAAGTATTGCTCCTATTGGACTTCTTATGTCAGGATATGGATCAAATAATAAATATTCCTTTTTGGGTGGTCTACGAGCCGCTGCTCAATCGATTAGTTATGAAATACCATTAACTCTCTGTGTATTATCTATATGTCTACGTGTGATTCGTTGAAACATATCGTTGAAACAAAAACTTTTCCCTATTCCTTTATTTATTTTTGATTTAGAAGGAAGGTGAAATGAATTGAATAGATATCTTATTCATCATTTGGGGTGATGAACTAAATGGGATAGTTATATGAGTGAAAAAAAACTGTTTCTAAATCTGCAGTAAAAAAAGAAGACTCATTTCCTGGGTACAAGAAGAAAGCAAAATGTACAAGAAAAAAATATACGAAGACAAAACCATTTGCCCCAAGATTGGTTGATTAGTCATCCTGGCTTGAAGCGGGTTCAAAAGATAAACCTTTGTATTTATTACCATAAAGGTAACGGGTGATTGCGCAAAAATAGATGGATGGTTAGGAACACCAAAATACACAAAGGGTTAGTAATAGAGGTTTTAAAAATTATTTACAAAGAATATTAATTGGGGCTTTAAGTTAGTAGAAATGACCGGGCAGTACTCCCCATGATTCCGATCCAGAGTAGGGTCCCCCCACCGATTAAAGAAATAACTATCAAAAACGAAAGAATCCTTTCTTTTTTCCACCCCCTTGTTTTCATTTTTTCATAAAGAAGAATAGGAATCAAAAAAAGAATATAATTACAATAAAAAAATATATATATTTTTCTCTTTTTTCTTTCTTTCCTATATCCATATTAGTTTAATATTAGGTTGGTTTTATGTTATAATTTATAAACTAATGGATGGCTAATTCTTTTTTCTGGTAATCGAAAACGATAGGTTGAAATCTTTATGAGTATTTCTACAATTCCAATTAAAGTAAAAATACTTTTTATAAGGAGTATTTTATTAAATAATTTAAGTTATTACTCAAAAAAAAAAAATCCGAAATTGAAATTCTTAAAGGATGAGATTAATTCAGAAGTACTTTTTTAGTATTCTAACAGACAGAATTTCATTGGTCCAATTTGGGAACGTCTAATAGATTTTGATCCTATCTATCCTACAAACCTATCAAAATAAATAATATGAATCGGTCCTTATATTTTTTTTATGGCCTTGAGGAGCCGTATGAGGTGAAAATCTCATGTACGGTTCTGGAATAGTGGTAGGAACTGTGATGTTAGCACCGACTATAATTATCTAACAGTTTAAGTACAGTTGATATAGTTGAGGAACAATCAAAATATCATTTTTGGGGGTGGAATTTATGGCGTCAACCTATAGGGTTTCTAATTTTTTTTATTTCTTCTCTAGCAGAATGTGAGAGATTACCTTTTGATTTACCAGAAGCGGAAGAAGAATTAGTAGCAGGTTATCAAACCGAATACTCGGGTATCAAATTTGGTTTATTTTATGTTGCTTCCTATCTAAACTTATTAGTTTCTTCATTATTTGTAACAGTTCTTTACTTAGGCGGTTGGAATATCTCTATTTCGTACCTATTCATTCCTGACCTTTTTGAAATAAATAAAGTAAGTGAAGTCTTTGGAACAACAATGAGTTTCTTTATTACATTGGTTAAAACTTATTTGTTCTTGTTCATTTCTATCGCAACAAGATGGACTTTACCTAGACTAAGAATGGACCAACTATTAAATCTTGGATGGAAGTTTCTTTTACCTATTTCTCTCGGTAATTTATTATTAACAACATCTTTCCAACTTCTTTCACTATAAAGAAATACTTTTTGATATTCCCAATTTAAGAGAAAGAAACAAACATAAAATTCTTTATAGAAATTTGCGATATGCTTCCTATGGTAACCGGATTCATGAATTATGGTCAACAAACAATACGAGCTGCAAGGTACATTGGTCAAAGTTTTATAATTACCTTATCCCATGCAAACCGTTTCCCCGTAACTATTCAATATCCTTATGAAAAATTAATAACATCGGAGCGTTTCCGCGGTCGAATCCATTTTGAATTTGATAAATGCATTGCTTGTGAAGTATGTGTTCGTGTATGTCCTATAGATCTACCTGTTGTTGATTGGAAATTGGAAACTCACATTCGAAAGAAACGCTTGCTTAATTACAGCATTGATTTTGGAATCTGTATATTTTGTGGCAACTGTGTTGAATATTGTCCAACAAATTGTTTATCAATGACTGAAGAATATGAGCTTTCTACTTATGATCGTCATGAATTAAATTATAATCAAATTGCTTTAGGTCGTTTACCACTGTCAGTAATTGATGATTATACAATTCAAACAATTTTGAATTCACCTCAAAAAAAGGTCAAATCCCTTTTGATTAAAGATTGATTAAACTTACAATTATTAAATTCAGATTCTGTTTTGATCTAAAGAAATGCCTCTTTGGCCAATAACTACCAAAACTAAAAATCCCAACCCAACTATTGCTTTGATTAGGTAATGAGAATCGTATCGCAGCTTTATTTGGATTGAAAATATAGAAATATACCCGTTAAAAAAAAAATTCCTGGTTGGATCAAGAAGGTCATGAAAAAACAATTCTATTTTTGATCTTTTATTTTACATACAATGGATTTGCCTGGACCAATACATGATTTTTTTTTAGTCTTTCTGGGATTTGGTCTTATATTAGGGAGTCTGGGAGTAGTATTTTTTACCAACCCCATTTTTTCTGCCTTTTCATTAGGATTTGTTCTTGTTTGTATATCTTTATTCTATATTTTGTCAAACTCGCATTTTGTAGCTGCTGCACAACTCCTTATTTATGTGGGAGCTATAAATGTTTTAATTATATTTGCTGTAATGTTCATGAATAGTTCAGAATATTACAAGGATTTGAATCTTTGGACGGTTGGTGATGGAATCACTTCTTTAGTTTGTACAAGTATTTTTGTTTTACTAATTACTATTATTTCGGATACATCATGGTACGGGATTATTTGGACTACAAGAACAAATCAAATTATAGAGCAAGATTTGATAAGTAATAGTCAACAAATTGGAATTCATTTATCAACAGATTTTTTTCTTCCGTTTGAATTCATTTCAATAATTCTTTTAGTTGCTCTGATAGGTGCCATTGCTACGGCTCGTCAGTAAAAAAACTTGAGAATTGTCAAAAAAGAAACTTTGTTCTATGTTATTACATCGATTTTCCTTCAATTTGGACCTTATTCATGTATAAATTATTTTATTCGATCTATTACCAATATATTTTTGGTTCTGTACTTGTCATATTCTTAATTTGAATTAATCCAATTGGTTGATATGGGTTGATGTTGAATTGTTGTTCATATTAAAATAAATCAAAATTGATAAGGAGTTGGTCGATGATGCTTGAACATGTACTTGTTTTGAGTGCCTATTTATTTTCTATCGGTATCTATGGTTTAATTACGAGTCGGAATATGGTTCGAGCCCTTATGTGTCTTGAACTTATACTGAATGCAGTTAATATAAATTTCGTAACATTTTCCGATTTTTTTGATAGTCGTCAATTAAAAGGAAATATTTTCTCAATTTTTGTTATAGCTATTGCAGCCGCTGAAGCAGCTATTGGGCTAGCGATCATTTCGTCAATTTATCGTAACAGAAAATCTACCCGTATAAATCAATCGAATTTGTTGAATAAGTAGTATTAATTATATAAAATAAACTATTCATCAATTTGAATTGGCATCTATGATCGATATATAACGTAGCTATTATATGTCAAAACAAAAGAAATTAAAGTATTTTGGCTCTCTCTCATAAGTCAATCCAAAATTGAATATAAAAATTCTGGTAAATTATTGATTCGTCTGGTGTCTAAATATACGATTCATTTCGAAATATACTAGATCGAAATTTTATGATGTTAAAAAAATTTATAGAGTCAATGTCACATTCAGTAAAGATTTATGATACATGTATAGGGTGTACTCAATGTGTCCGAGCCTGCCCCACGGATGTATTAGAAATGATACCTTGGGACGGATGTAAAGCTAAGCAAATAGCTTCTGCTCCAAGAACGGAGGACTGTGTCGGTTGTAAGAGATGTGAATCCGCCTGTCCAACGGATTTTTTGAGCGTTCGAGTTTATTTATGGCATGAAACAACTCGCAGCATGGGTCTAGCTTATTAATCCTTTTCAAAAAAACTCACTTGAATACATTTCATTTTTTGTTTACCGACAAAACCCGTACTCGAAAAATATAAAAAATATATAAAATAATAAATATATTAGCTTTTTCTTTTCGATTTTCGAGCACGGGTTTTTCTGGTCCAAGTGTATCTTGTCTTTACCACGAATTCTTTTCCTTGGTTAACAATATTTGTTGTTTTACCGATATTTGCAGGTTCTTTAATTTTCTTTTTTCCTCATAAAGGAAATAAAGTAATTCGGTGGTATACCATCTGTATATGTATCTTAGAACTCCTTTTAATGACTTATGGATTTTCATATTATTTTCAATTGGACAATCCATTAATCCAATTAACAGAGGATTCTAAATGGATCAATTTTTTTTATTTTCACTGGAGATTAGGAATAGATGGGTTTTCTCTAGGACCTATTTTACTGACCGGATTTATCACCACTTTAGCCTCTTTAGCGGCTCGGCCAGTTACTCGGGATTCCCGATTATTTCATTTTCTAATGTTAACAATGTATAGTGGTCAAATAGGATTATTTTCTTCTCAAGATCTTTTACTTTTTTTCATCATGTGGGAATTAGAATTAATTCCTGTTTACCTGCTTCTATCCATGTGGGGGGGAAAGAACCGTTTGTATTCAGCTACAAAGTTTATTTTGTATACTGCGGGAAGTTCCGTTTTTTTATTAATGGGAGCTTTAGGTATCGCTTTATACGGTTCTTATGAACCTACATTCAATTTTGAAACATCAGCCAATCAATCATATCCTTTGGCCCTTGAAATACTATTTTATATTGGATTTTTTATTGCTTTTGCTGTCAAATCACCGATTATACCTTTACATACATGGTTACCAGACACCCATGGAGAAGCACATTACACTACTTGTATGCTTCTAGCTGGAATCTTATTAAAAATGGGAGCATATGGATTAGTTCGAATCAATATGGAATTATTACCCCACGCGCATTCTATATTTTCTCCCTGGTTGATAATAGTAGGTGCAATCCAAATAATCTATGCAGCTTCAACATCTCTTGGTCAACAAAATTTAAAAAAAAGAATTGCGTATTCTTCTGTATCTCATATGGGTTTCATAATTATAGGAATTTGTTCGATAAGTAATTTGGGCCTCAATGGGGCCGTTGTACAAATAATGTCACATGGATTTATTGGCGCTGCTCTTTTCTTCTTGGCAGGAACGAGTTATGATAGAATACGTCTTGTTTATCTTGATGAAATGGGTGGAATGGCTACCTCATTGCCAAAAATGTTTACAATGTTCAGTATCTTATCGCTCGCTTCCCTTGCATTACCGGGCATGAGCGGTTTTTTTGCGGAATTGATAGTATTTTTTGGAATAATTACCGGACAAAAGTTTCTTTTAATACCAAAACTATTAATTACTTTTATAATGGCAGTTGGAATGATATTAACTCCTATTTATTTATTATCTATGTTACGGCAGATGTTCTATGGATACAAGCTTTTTAATGCCCCAAACTCTTCTTTTTTTGATTCCGGACCGCGGGAGTTATTTGTTTCGATCTCTATGCTTCTACCTGTAATAGGTATTGGCATTTATCCAGATTTCGTTTTCTCATTATCAGTTGACAAGGTCGAAGCGGTTCTATCTAATTATTTTTATAAGTAGTTAAAAAAAAAATGAATTCTAAGAGAATTTTTTGGCTTTTGTGAGAACCTTTTGAATCAAATAATAGAGTGATTCAAAAGGTTTTCAAAAGCTTACTTGAAATTTCTTATATATGCTAGGTTTATATTATGCTATCCTAGGGTTATCTTCGGTAGACTCCTTTATTTTCATTTCAATTAGATGTTAATATAAATGAACCATAACTATGTAATCCTATTCCTAATAAGTTAACTCCAAAATAGCATATCCAAATTATAAGAAAGCCGGTAGAAGCAACAATTGCAGAATTGAAACCTAAACCTTCCGAAATTTTATTTGTCCGAGTATGAAAATAAATCGCGAATATGGTCCACGTAATAAAAGCCCAAGTTTCCTTTGGATCCCAATTCCAATACGAGCCCCATGCTTCATTAGCCCAGACAGCTCCAGAAAGAATACCTATTGTTAAAAAGATAAAACCTATACTAATAATACGATAACCCCAATGATCTAATTGTTGAATTAATTGAAATCTATAATAATTTCTAGAAGAAAGAAAAGAAGTATTTCTTAAAATATTGCTTCCTTCCGTTGTATATTGGATCTCACTAAAAAAAAAAGAATCGTTTAATAACTTATTATTTTTATCAACAATTCTTATGACCGTTCGAAATGTAATTATTAGAAGTGCTACTGATAATAAAGATCCACATAAAAGAGCTGCATAGCCCAATAGCATCATACTTACATGCATCATTAACCACTGAGATTGGAGGGCGGGTATTAATATTTCGGATTGATGCATATCAGTTAAAAGACCTGAAGTAGCAAAACCTTGAGTAAAAAAAGAACTTGGTGCGGTTATTGTACTTAAAAATTTTTTATGCTTTTTAAAATACGGAATCATATGAATGATCGAGAACCCCCATGAAAGAAAAATTAATGATTCATATAAATCGCTTAATGGTAAATGTCCCGAATAAGTCCAACGAGTAACTAATAACCCTGTTATACAGAAAAAGGTAATTATCATGCCTTTTTCTGACGAATCATATATTCCTAGAAATTCGTTAATTAATAAAGTTATCAAATGAATTAGAATTACAACCGAAACGACTGAAAAAGATATATGAGTTAATATATGTTCTAAAGTCAAAAATATCATAAAATTATTAAAAGGGGAGAAGATTCTTCAATTATACGGAATTGAAATAAGGAATTGAATTCATTATAGGACTTATTATATGCTTTTGAAAATTAAAAGATCTTATGCCGCCACTCGGACTCGAACCGAGATGCTCTAGCACTGCTTCCTAAGAGCAGCGTGTCTACCGATTTCACCATAGCGGCTTGCTCAAAATCATAATAACGCGTTTTTATTCAATCGTCGAGTTTAAAGGAATCGATTCAATGCAATATTTGTTAGGAAAGATTCAAATTAATGAATCAAAATTCCTTTTTTAATTTATTAAATATAATATTAAATATAACTGGGGATAGGAATTGAAACGTTCCCATATAATAATTCTAATAATCCCTAATCCTTATTATTATTTTATCAATTTTGGTTAACTTAACAATGGTGTTTTTTGTAGTTTATAGTTTATGTTCCTTTACAAGGAAACTGTTAAGAAATAAAGAATTCTGACTTGAATCTATATAGAGTCAAAAAATTCTCTTTTTTTATAGATTACAATTTGAACACTACATTCAAGGGGTTTATGGAAATGAAATCTTTTATTGTGTTAATCCTTAGGGTTTTTTAGGGTTTCATTGTATAGTGAATTTGTGTTAAGTTAAGATTTAACAACCCAATTAGGTATTGGTCTGGACATAGCATCATATAACAAAAAAGTTTCGAACTCTGCCCTGGACTTTAAAACAATACTTTAATTTATCTTCCATCCCAACTATATGATAGAAAAAAACCATTCCAAATTGACGCATTTTTTATAGCTAAATAGAAACTAAAAAAAGTATTCTTTTAGAATTGAAATAATTAGATTGAATTTTGGTTTGAAACTTAATTAATTCTTTTTAATGAACACTTTTTTGACTAATGATCTTAAACGTATTCTTTTTAAAGAGTATAAATATAAAAAAGCAAAACCTTATAAATATTTTTTTTTTATTGTATTATTGGGATTGGGACAAGTAGGGCGATGGAAAAAAACCATTGCAGAAATTTTGAAATATCTTAAAAAGAAAGGTAGAACTTTCTTTTTTATCTTTTATTCTTTTTTTGAAAAGAATAAAGTACTTGGAATTCAGGAGACAAAAGAATTTCTATTCTACCTATGATAAAAGTGAAAGAGGTTTAATTTAATATTGATTAGTTCAAAAAATGCAAAAATGAAAGAATGGAAATTTTTTTATTAAAAATTTATATGTACTCTAAATATATATATATATATTAGGAATAATAAATACTATATATATATAGAATTTCCATTCTAAATTGTAAATAGAAATTCTAAATAAAATCTAATGTTCTAATGTCAAGCCGAGTCAGATTATTCCAACCTTTGATTTTTTTATTTGTCGTATAAAAAACTTTTTGAATTTCCAGTAGAAAGAGATTTGGCTAACGAAAGGGCTTTCAACGCTGCCCCATATCCCTTTCTTTTCCAAATATGTTTTCGAATACGCTTTTTTGATATAGAAGTACGTTTTTTTGGAACTGCCATTCAAAAAAAGTGAATTATTGTTAAAATTGGATGTGAAAGACATCTATTGTTAAAAAAGGTTTTCTTCATTATTTCTTTTTTATCTATTTAGTCTCGAAATTCTATTCTCCTCATAAACAAAAAGTATATCTACTTATATTTTTCTTTCCTTTTTTTTTTTTCGCCATACTCTTTCTTTACATATACTACATAGAATAAAATACCTTTAAGAGTTAAAACCTTATTTATTCTAAAAACTTTAATATATTTTTTTATAGTAATGGGGCAAGCTTGAAGAAACAGTATACCTAATTAAAATGAAATTTTCAAATTTGACTGGAACGGTTAGTTAATTTGTTAAAAAAATATACGATTTTAGAAAAGAAATCTTATATAAAAAATCCTTAGTAATTCGTTACTTTTATACTTAAATTTTATACTTAAATTATCAAAAATCATAATGTTCTCTCCAAACATAGTGGGGAGTACTAAATACGTTCTAAAAAGTACTAGTTAATGATTTTGAATAAAGAAAAAAATTCTTTTTTTATTGGATCCAGTAAGGGTAAGGATCCAAAAACTTTTTTTATTATTCCTATATATTTTTTTTATTATTCCTATATATATATAAAGAAAGAAAATAATATAAAGAAAGAAAATAAATAAAGAATTTGCCTTTTGCTCTAATTCTTTCTCCTTGATAATAGTTGAAATTTTCATTTTCTTTAGAATGAGAATAACTATTAGTTTGCACTAATATCTATATTATTAGACCAATCCTAATTTCTTGATTTAAATATCTAAAATATTTTGGAAAGATTCATAAAAATTAAGATTAAAAATGAAAAATACTATTTGAGCTTTGTATCTCTTTATTTTTTTTCTTTTTTTTTTATTGAACGATCCTTTAAAAATCGAAAATAGATAAGAACTGATGAATCAGAAACAATTAATATTAATAAAAAATTATGGAACATACATATCAATATTCATGGATTATACCTTTCATTACGCTTCCAGTCCCCTTGTTAATAGGAATGGGACTCCTACTTTTTCCCGCGACAACAAAAAAAAGTCGCCGTATATGGGCTTTTCCAAGTATTTTTTTGTTAAGTATAGTTATGCTTTTTTCGACTGATCTGTCTATTCAACAAATAAATAGTAGTTCCATCTATCAATATGTATGGTCTTGGACTATCAATAATGATTTTTCTTTAGAGTTCGGACATTTGATCGACCCCCTTACTTCTATTTTGTTAATATTAATTACTACAGTTGGAATTCTGGTTCTTATTTATAGCGACAATTATATGTCTCATGATCAAGGTTATTTGAGATTTTTTGCTTATATGACCCTTTTCAATACTTCAATGTTGGGGTTGGTGACTAGTTCTAATTTGATACAAATTTATATTTTTTGGGAATTGGTTGGAATGTGTTCTTATCTATTAATTGGTTTTTGGTTCACACGACCTATTGCAGCAAATGCTTGTCAAAAAGCATTTGTAACTAATCGTGTAGGAGATTTTGGATTATTATTAGGAATTTTAGGTTTTTATTGGATAACTGGCAGTCTCGAATTTCGAGATTTGTTCGAAATATTTAAGAACTTGACTTTTAATAATGAGATTCATTCTTTATTTGTTACATTGTGTGCCTTCTTATTATTTTCCGGCGCAATTGCAAAATCGGCCCAATTCCCCCTCCATGTATGGTTACCGGATGCCATGGAAGGACCCACTCCTATTTCGGCTCTGATACATGCCGCTACTATGGTAGCAGCGGGAATTTTCCTCGTAGCTCGGCTTCTCCCTCTTTTCATAATTATACCTTATATAATGAATCTAATAGCTTTGATTGGTATAATAACATTACTTTTTGGGGCTACTTTAGCTCTTGCTCAAAAAGATATTAAGAGAAGTTTAGCCTATTCTACAATGTCTCAATTGGGTTATATGATGTTAGCTCTAGGTATGGGGTCTTATCGAGCTGCGTTATTCCATTTGATTACTCATGCCTATTCGAAAGCATTATTGTTTTTGGGATCAGGGTCCATTATTCATTCGATGGAAGCTCTTGTTGGTTATTCTCCAAATAAAAGTCAAAATATGGTTCTTATGGGCGGTTTAACAAAGCAAGTTCCAATTACAAAACTAGCTTTTTTTTTAGGAACTCTTTCTCTTTGTGGTATTCCACCCTTCGCCTGTTTTTGGTCCAAAGATGAAATTCTTAGTGATAGTTGGTTGTATTCACCTATGTTCGCAATAATAGCCTCTTTCACAACGGGATTAACCGCATTTTATATGTTTCGGGTTTATTTACTTACTTTTGAAGGGCATTTAAATCTTCATTTTCAAAATTACAGTGGCAAAAAAAATAGCTCATTTTATTCAATCTCTTTATGGGGTAAAGAACAATCAAAAATATTAAAAAAAAAAAATTTTTTATTAGCTTTACCAACAATATCTAATAATGAAAAGGTTTCTTTTTTTTGTAAAAAGACATATCCAATTGCTGGGAATATAAGAAATATAACACAGCTTTTTTTTAATATTAATTTTTTTGATATTAAAAAGATTTTTTCTTATCCTCCCGAATCGGATAATACTATGTTATTTCCTATGCTTGTCTTGATACTATTTACTTTGTTTATTGGAATTATAGGAATTCCTTTCAATCAATTGATTCAAGAAGAAATTTCTTTGGATATATTATCGAAACTGTTAACTCCGTCTTTAAATCTTTTGTATCAAATTACAAATTATTCGGTGGATTGGTATGAATTTGTAACAAACGCCGCCTTTTCAGTCAGTATAGTATATTTCGGAATATTTATAGCATCTTCTTTATACAAGCCTGTTTATTCATCGTTACAAAATTGTAACTTTCTTAATTCGTTTGTTAAAAAAGGGCCTAAGAGAATTATTAGGGATAAAATATTAAAGGGGATATACAATTGGTCTTATAATCGTGGGTATATAGATGCTTTTTATGGAATATATTTAATTGCAAGTATAAGAAGATTGGCTAAATTAATTCATTTTTTTGATAGACGAATAATTGATGGAATTACCAACGGAATTGGTGTTATCAGTTTCTTTATTGGCGAGGGAATAAAATATGTAGGAGGTGGTCGAATATCCTCTTATCTCTTATTGTATTTATTTTATACATTAATCTTTTTATTTGTTTACTTATTTCTTTTAGTCCAGTAGATTTTTTCTAATTGTTTTATTT